CATTTCCCACGTATGGAGCACTGAGTTACTTACGTTACGGTCTGAAGAAGAAGGTAGGCTGCACGCGGCTAGGAAGGCTACGTCCCATGCGTCAGTTTGTGGATCGCGGTCTCACACACTAATCGCACTATGTGGAAGAGTGGGGACTAAGGAAATTGTCTCTAAGGAAAGTTCTCTTCCAAATGAGCTATTTAGAAAAAAAAATCAATCTTAAAAGATTTTATTTTCTTTTGTATCTTTCGATACGGGATACTGTGAGAAGGGTTCCTTTGAATCTCTTTTAAATAAAGATCCAAAGTTTTTTCCTTCAGTGGAACTCCTCCCTTTTTATAAAAGAGACATTCCCTTATCTCATACCGATTCGTGTAAATGCGATCTCTACTATACTCATCGTGGAGCAGCTCTTCCTCTATGCTTTTTTCTATGATATGCTGTTTGTCCACCAAATCATGATAAGCTGTTGTACTGATTTGATCACTATTCTCCAAGAGGTGCCGATTGAGGCGACCCTCAAGTTCGTCGTAACGCTGCCCGTCTTCTATAACCGGTTTGATCACCTCAAGACCTACAGGAGGGGCGCTTCGGTGCGCTACAGGATGGTCCCGCAGGTAATCCTCTTCTGCCACGTGAGGCTGGTGAGAAGGTCCGGGAAGCATCCAATGCGCCAGAGAGGGGCTTGCTTCCGTAGTGACGAGTGCTCGAAAAGCACAGCCAATCACGAAGGCCAGAGCGGAGGAGCAGCCCATCTTGCTAAAAAGCAAAGAGAGGGCCTTCACCCCTATGAAGCCCGCTACTTTTGAAAGTACATCAATAAAAAACGAGATTCCCCCTATCGAAAGACAGAGAAGATAGAAAAGCATCAGAAGAGCGATGAATAAGAGAAACGGAATGAACGCCCTAGCACTGCGAAATCAATTCATTCTCACTGAAGATCCAACCCGTATCATTTGCACTTTCATCGATTTTATCATTAGTATAATCTATCTATTTTATCATTAGTATAATCTATCTATTTTATCATTAGTCTATAGTTTGCAGCTTATCAAGCTTTCAATCCGTTCTTAGACCTACCGGTGACCAGCTTCGCGAGACCTTTTCGATCTACACATGACTAAGCTCTATTGGGCGGTGGCTTATCGAAGCACTACTTGATAAGATCAGTAATAAAAAGAAAGACCTGCCCTTTCGGTGAAGTTGCTTTCTTCTCTTATGATATTTCTAGTTGGATTCAAAGAGCGCTCCTAAATGCCTTACACAATTCAAGAGTTAAGAAAGGCTCTTATTCATTCTTTTTATAATATAGGAAGAAGGAGATCTGACTTCTTAGAAGGAAATGAGCTACCTAGACCTTTGTTTTTTATGTACAGGTCTCGTGAAGAGAGAAGATAGGAAGAGGAGTACGCGAAAGGAGACTGTGAAGTAGCTAGGTGATAAGAAGACTAGCTCGGGCTTGAAAGCTTGAACGTATAGGCTGTTGGATCACAATAGGTGGAGTCTCTAAAAGCCTTATAGAAGCATGAGACTGAAGAAGTCAGGCATCAGTTGGTGTGAATGACTCCGGCCGAAAGGTTAGCGAATCCGACTTCATTCTTTTTGAGGGAAAGAACCGACCCCAACCAAGGGGGCTGTGCCTCCCTAAGCTGTCTTGATCCCTTAAGGGTTTCGGAATGGAAGGGCAGTTAATGGAAGAGTAACTGCTTCACCGGGAATACTAAATGGCTGTGAAGAAGCTGTCATAGCCTATTGATCTCTTAGTGGATAAGGGAATGCAACTCAATAGAAAGACTTGTTCTCTCAGGAACACCTGTAACATCCTCCCCCGATAGACTTCAGTCCACTCTTGAGGAATAGGATGATCAGATAGGTAAATCCCCGCTAACTTACAAATCTAACTACCTGAAAGGGCCTTAAATGTGAGCCAGTAGACCTGGGTGGCTTGTCTGAAAAACTCAACGACTTCCAGGCCTCCAAGATCTGCTGAAGGAGACGGGATGACAATAGAATGACTGATTTACGGCTTTACGATCTCAGAGCAGCGTAAGGCAATTATAGCTCTTTTTTCGCCTTCTCAATCTCATCTCAAGTCAGGGCTCAGTTGCACTAAGATAGAAAGATTTGTCTTTTTTTCCTCTCTTTATCCAGTCGGGCTTGTCTCAAGACTAAATCGAATCTAACTAACGTTCTTCATCAAGCTGTCAGTTTCCTTCCTCGCCTACAGGATATGATGCAGATGTAATGGGACTCAAGCTGTAAAACACACTAAGTCTTCTATGTCCGATAGATTGGTCACGAAGTCAAGATGAATATAGCTTCTTACGGATTCATTTATAAGCATAAAGGTTATCTGAATTGAAAAGAAAAAAGAATAGACTAGCTTCACCCATGTCCTTCATCTCAAAGTTGGATGATTAGTGGCATTTATCAATTCCTTGTCATTTCCAGCCTTCGTCAAGATAGAAAGTTCGTCAAGATAGAAAGAAAGGATCCCTCCTTACTACCATCCATTTCTCTAAGACTAAGATCGATAGACGAATGCGCCCCGTGATGAAGAGAAACTTCTTAGTCCCAGAGTCTTGTAACTCGCTTTGTCTTGAAACTCAGCGCTGAAAGCCCAGTCAGCTAAGGAAGCTCAGTCAGTTGATAGATGTAACACTAAGCCAATCTGGAAAGTTGAGTAGAATCAAGAAACTGGCATACCTTGAATCTAGCCTACAATCCGATCTTTCTTCTCTTAGTAAATTGATAGTCGTCACTGAGCTATGCTTCTTTGTTGAGATCGCTTGCCAAAAAGCTATAGTCAACTTCACTTTCACTTGCCTGACTTCTTTCGCTTCCCTCAAGGCTAGCAGAGGGGGCTAACCTTCGAGTAAGCTATATATAAGAATAAGAAAGATGGATTATCTATGCTAAAGGGAAAAGGGCATTCCTCTTTACTCTCAACAGCTTCTCAAAGAGCTTCTGAGACTAGTGAAAGAATTGAATTGCCTTGAACCCCCTCCTTCTTGCAAACAATTTATTCTTCCCAATTCAACTCATTACGTATTCGTTTCACTATGTTCAACTCATTCGGTCAATGAATGATTTTAAGTTCACAAATTGGCTTGGGGTTCAAGATTTCAGATATATAGGGCCTGCTTTGCCCCTTGATCAATCGAATTACCTTCAGATGGCCGATTTCTGCCGCCGTACAGTAAGTACCTTGTGGCATTATCACAGTGGATGATGCTTGGGAGGTATGTGTATGTATTTTAGAGATTGGAAGCTTGGTTCTGTGTCTGCATTTCGTTGATAATAACAGAGAGGCTTACAATTGGTGTTGTTCAACCTTGACAGGTACATGGGGCTGCAGATTATTAGAGAAAGAACAAGGCATTTCAATTCTCATATTTGACTCAGCTTTCAGATTGCTGGCTTGGGAGGATGTCTGTACGCCTAAAGGGAGGATTAGGCATTCGTCAAATGAATCAAGTGAATGAGGCCCTGCTCGACGCTTGGAGAGACTCTGTATCGACTGAATCGTATTGGGCGAAAATATGCTCATCAAAGTACAGGCATAACAACCAGGGCAGATCTTGTATTAATCTACTATAACTATAGGATAGAAGGATAGAGTCCAAGGAACCTAAAAAACTCGAAGAAGAGCGACAAGTTCTCGAACAAACAGCGGGAGAAGCAGACTGAGCCTGTTACATTGATAAAAGGCAGTCCTATGATCACCATCTTCAAAAAGAAAAAGGACACATACTACGACCAGTAAGCTCAGCACGAGTATCGACCTACTGAGGCAATGACCATGCACCTAAAGCCACTTTACATAAAAGTGCATATTGAAGGAGTCTTGGTCGATGGAGGGTATAGATTTCAAAGTGCCAATTTTTTCTTTCTCGGTGTGAATCATAGCTAGAAATTACATTCTTTCTCATTCACTCGGTTGGCTAAGAAGCGATCGGACTCTTAGATCAGAACTCAAGTCAAGACAGTTAACCACCATCCATTCCGAAGAGAGCCTTAGGACATCCGCTTAAACCAACTCTGCTGGTCTGAAGCCTATTAGTCAGTCGGTCTTCAACTCCCGGTAATATTCTACCTAGTGAGAAATGCCAATTGCGAGCTCTAGCAGATGTTCCCGATCTTGAATTTCTTTCATTTAACTCCCTTCTTTTCTGGTAAGGAAAGACCTAAACCCGTGCCGTCTCAGCTTACTATTTACTTTAGGTTTTTTGTTTGCAAATCGCCTGAACTTTTAGAGTTTCAAGCAGGAACTTTCCGAAAGGAATCTTGGAAAATCGGCCTAAGAAAAGAAGACGAGGTGAAGGAAAGCAGAATGATTTGAGTGTTCCGGGGAGATCGAATATTAACTAGCTAACTCGATGGAACGTCGAAGCTAGCCAGCTTTGAAGTAATAGGAATTAGGTAAAAAGCAAGGACCGATTGGACAGCGAAAGCTAAGCGACAAAGAGCAGGAAGAGGTTTAGGAATAAGTAAGAAAGCAGCAAATCCTTACTCGAAGAGAGGGAGAGATAGTTTATGATCGAAGACCACGAACTTTAGGAATGGGGTCAGTGCAAAGCAGAAGATGAATTCATTGGTGGAATGTCAAGGTCAAATCGTGAAAGCAAAGTGAGTCTTAAGTCTACGCAACTAATGGTAGCTCCACCATTTCATGCACTTCTCTTCGGCTCATTAAGAGCGGGATCCGGGGTAAGAAAGTAAGATTGAACTACTGAATAAGAGAAGCATTGTGATTTCCTTGAAAAAAGGACTTTAGCGTCTCATTGCGGAAGCAGAAGTTCAATCATTCCTCATTCACTTCTAGGGCTTGGGTTAGAGAGGGGGGAATAGATTAAATAAATAAAGTCGAAGTGCAGTTCCTATTTCTCAGCTCAGATTAGAGCACCAGGCAAAGGAGTAGGAGCAGCCGCTGGAGAACCACCATAGCCATCCATGGAAGTAAGAATAGCAGCAGAAGTAGTAGTAGGAACATGGGCACTGGAAAAAGATTCAATCGATCCAGCTCTGATAACAAAGCAGTAGGCAAGCCTTAGGACCATCCATACCTCTAAGCCCGAGACTTTTTCCCGGAGCGCATCACAGAATGCTTTGTGAATAGCCTCTCTGTTTCATACCGATACCTGTCAGATTCCATAGCTAATGAATCTCTTTCTTTTTCAACTCTTTCCCGTCACGCAAGAAGATTTTCTTGCACAAACCTAGTAGTTATTTGTCCTGCCGATCTTGGGTGAACTGATGACACTGATGCTCCAAGACCAAGAGTTTTCACAGCCAAAGCTATTGAAGCTGCTCCCTCCCCTTCACTTGAATTCTAGCTTTCTGCTCTTCAAGAGTAAGATTGGTTCTTAGAGCTAGGAGTTGCCTTTCACAGTGAGATAGCCGACTTACTATGATTTGATGGCATTCTATCTAATAAAGACAAAGAAAGTAGGAAGTAATGAAAGAATGGATTGAAGCCGATCTTAATCTTAATAAAGATGGACCACTGGCCGCCCGAGGCCTAATCTCTTTCACTGAAGCTTAGCCCTTTTTTGAGGCGTAAAAAGTTTCAATTGAGAGTATACTCCGAGGATGAAAGGAGAACTTATATCGAATGAGAGATAAAGGACGGATGAAACGAAAAGGAAAGAACGGAAAAAGAAGAGCTGCAAGACCAGATACCAGAGAATCAACCAAAACTGGGAAATCAACAGAAGAAGCAGAAGAAAGAAGTCGACCAAAGGGGTGCTGATCAGTCCATAAAAGTCCCTAACGTGAGTGCTCTAGAATTTGCTAAAAGATTTATGGCCTATTCTATAAGGTTACACTTTACTTTAGTCCTGTGTCCCTTCGGGTTCTCCGTACTCTCTCTTCTCTTCTGGAGTTTCCACTTTCCTGTTTTCGGAACTGCGAGTCAATTTGCTGTGTTCGTACAGGTTACGCGGTGGATCTTCTCTTATAAGGTCTACTCACGTCAAGGTCTTCCGGCATCTAAACGTTGGAAGCGCCATTATCTCTTAATGTTTTCGCTGACTGGCTTTACCATTGAAGTTTTGGTTAGCATTTCCAGATTTGGGAGTGTTGACTGCAGAGCAGTATGGAATGGTAAGGGCGTTTATCATGGAGCGTGTACGTCCACTTCAATGAAGTTGAAATTGATCGGATTCGTACTTTCTATGGTGACGATGCAGATTGCGTGTTTTAAAGATTTTTGAAAGAAAGATGGATGGAGCGATATCTGCATTGGTATGCTACTGCATGGTTGGACTACTAGAGCAACGGCACTACTGCAAGCTTAAGAATAGAGTCGTGTGAGTGCATGGTTGGTCCTGAACCAGAGATGAGGTAAGGATAGCATGATTAACTAGTTGCGGGTCACTGCTACTTGGCTAGAGACCACTGAACATCATTTGGATGTGCCAAGGGAATATGGGCTTAGGCCTCTTTGATGGTTGTCATTCTCATGGCTATTTGGATGGACTCATATCCTTTGCATTCTTTCATGTGAGGAGCCAACTCCACAACTTTGACGGGCTTTTTTTGAATAGATCTTGACTTGGGCTTGCTTTGATGATGGGTAGGCTTGTCGTGCTTTCGCCCTTCTGTGGGCATTTTACATGGATGAATTCATACCATACAAAGATACACTTTAAACTATAAGATTGACTATGGAAGAATATTAAACATCTATTGAATAGCTATAAAAAATACGGTGTTTTAGCAACTTTGAAGTTAGGAATCCTCCTTATGGAAAGGATTTCATATTACAACGAAAAACACGGGCTTTTAGCAACTCGGATTGACTTCAATCATCCCCTAGCGCCACTAGCTCTTCTTCGGTCGAGCCTACTTCCTTACGACCTCTGCAGCAGCTTGTGCGGGATAGTTCACCAACATTACCTATTTAACCAATCTTCTAGCGAGAGTTAGGAACTCTTATGAACGAAGAATGCTTCGAGATGCTTTCTTGCGACTGAACGCAAATAAACGTCTATTCTGAATGGTAAGTAGGCGTCACTCTTCCTTTAAGTCTTTCCAGAAGCTATTCTTCCCATCAACTTCGATTGAAGTAGTTTACCGCGGTTAAAGTCCTCTCGAGCTCAACGACCATAAACACTTTCTTGAGTAAGATTTCTTGCTTTAACTCGTCCATCTCCTAACGCCACTTACAGGCATGCTTCTGAGCCTAACGCGTATAGCGCCAGGAAGCATCATCGATTTAGATCGCCAAAGTCGACCTACGGGAACCTGAGCTAGCCACGCTGCTATGTAATACTTTCTAGGAATACTTTCTGTCAACGCCAGCTCTTCAGTGGTCAAGAGTCTCTTTTAGCTTGCTGTTCAGTGGAGCGCTAGCCCGCTCTTCAGTGGTCGCTGTCGCTTGATTCTCCTATTCAACAATAACACTTGGAATAGGAAAGCTCCCGAAGTCTCAATCGAAAACTGGCGCCGTGAAGTGACTATAGCAGCGATCGATGGCTTGTCATTCGCGCGTTGAGCACGACTAGTTGAACTTGAAAGAGATTCTTGCTCCCGGAACTCCTTCGAAGCGTAGAGGGGCGGAATACGAGAGAGAGTAGCTCGACTGAAAGGCGCGACTTGCCAGGCTTGAACTGGCTGCAAATCTTTCGATTTACTTTTCCGTAGGAGTCGCTTTGGTCACGCAGTTCGGTTCGGGTTCTTTATCCCCTATCCTACATCTGCGAGTCATTAGACTAGATTCTTTTTTTATCCACGACACTACTTTTGATTTATAGTAAATGATTCCCTCGGCGAACCCTCTGGAGGGGGGCGGAATTCTCAATTCCAAAATCTTGAATGGTTCCCCAGAGCCTCTGATAGTTGCGGACTGTGAACCGCTCCCCAGAAAAGATTTGTTGCCGTATCTCGAGCCAATTCCGCACCAAATTAGCCCGGTGGTACCCTTGGGCTAATAGGTACTTCTCTATTTCCCTCTCGACCAAGATTTGATAGTCTATAATTTGCGTCATAACCTGCGGACTAAGCGGCCGGATATTTAGTTGATTCCGCAGATCCAAGCGGGTCCGGAGAGCTCTTCGGCGGACCTCGTCTGCCCATAAGGGTTCCGGGTCGATAGCCGCCGGAATCTGCTGCGGTTCCGCTATAACCGGACCCACTTGCCCATTTTGTTGCCAAGCATAGGGGGCAGGGGGTTCCGCAAAGAACCCGGAGGTATCGATGGGGGGAGTCTCTGGATTCCCAGAACAAAATGCCAATGACGGCAGGGGAAGGAAGATTCCCAACAGAAAGATAAATAGGAAATCAGGGGTTTCCCACCTTGGTTTTAACCAACCTTTTTTTTGTAACATATTATGACCAGGTACAGCATCACATTTTACACCTGAGGAAGGTACAGCCCAACTATGAAGTACATCAGCAGATGTTACAATAATACGTAGATGACTTTTGGCTGGTACAACCACTCGATTGTCCACTTCTAATAAACGTAATTGACCCAATTCTAGATCATCTTCTGGAATCGTATAACTGTCAAAAGTGAGTGACTGTTCATCGGAAATAATAAAGAGATACAGAGTATTACTATAAATAAACAACCAATAGATAGAATTAAATAGGCAGAAAGAAGCAATGAAAAAAAAATTCAAGGACCATGCAGCTCCCGCCAAAGCAAGAAAAGCAGCAATGATAGCAGTTAAAGTTCTGATGAACTCCCTAAACATGAGTTGGTTTTTCTGTCCTTATTCATTATTTCATTTACGCCGAAATATTGCGCTAGGTTACTTTCGATCTCACATTCCCCCCGTACTACTTCTCAACCTTCTGTGAACATTTCTTCCTTTAAGCGTAAAACTTCAGATTTTAAGGCCTTTCCACTGCATAAAAAAAACTTGAATGAGATCTACGAAATGATCGACTCAAATAGATGGTTATCATAAGCTATTTCTTTTCCTCCTCTTCCAGTTCTATTAAGAAAAAGGCCATCATGGACCAAGATCCAAAGGGATCAATCTTTTACACCGATGTATCGTACTCTCTCGACCAGGTCATCATAAGAAATGCAATGCAAAATCTTTCCGAAGTGTTATAAAGAGGGAAGGCGCGCTACAACTAACATAACAGCCTCTTCCTTGCCCCCCTAAGAATCCAAGGGTGACCTTTGGATGTTGTCGTGACACTTTGGTTACGAAGGTTATCGGGGTCTAGGTTTATGGATGGATTCAGTAATCGAAAGTCCCTCCAACTCAATCAATATCAACAACATGTCGTGACCGGTTAGGCTTGGTTGATTTTGTCAGAAAAGAAAGTAGGTTTCGGGGGTTCATTGATTAGTACACCCCCGGTGCTGGTAAGGTCGGGACCGTGGTCGTACGTCTCCGGTTTGCCGGCCTATCTTCTTTCTGAGATTGACCAGGCAGCTGGGTTGGTTTGGCTATTCTTTTCTATTGAAAAGGAGTCAGCTGTCTGCGCGAGTCATCTTCTTCTAGGCTCCGCTGGACGACACGGCATTCTCGTTTAAATAAATAGATGTCGGCCGTACTTGTGATGGTTCCCAAGGATCCAATATGACCACTTCACTTAGGTCTACGTTGCCACGATATTGTTCTATGGAAGCGGGCGGGCTGTTAGAAGTTCGGCCCGCTTTTTTTGTGTCGTAGGGGAGGGATTGACCTTTCTAACGCATATTCAGTCGTACCGGCATGGCCCCACTTATTTATTTTCGATCGGAGCATCCAGCAGCGCAACCCGGTTCTACTTGACTAAGCCCGTGCTCGTCCAAGGAGGGAGTTTGCTTTACCCAACCCCCTTTTTGATAACAAGGCAGAAAGCCCCGACCTGACATTCATTAGTTTCGAATGAAGAGTGCCCTGCCGCACCTACTCCTATCAAAAAGCGAGACTTTACTAAACAAGAAAAGCCCCTTCTATCTTCTTAGTAAAGCGCTAACGCGCGCCCTGCAATCAAACTCAAGTTTCGCCTTGATCGATACGACAACCTTACTAATAGAAAGGGTCAAAATGCGCTCAAG